AGAAAAAAATCACAAAGAAGAAAAAGAAGAAAAAATGGATGAAGAAATTAATAAAAAGATTAATACATAAAATAAATATAATAAGAGATAAAAAGAGATGCGACCACCTCCTACATATTTTATGCCTTCTCCTGCAAAGAAACTCGTAAAGCCAACTCCATTGGTAATTCCATCAATTACTCGTCTATCAAAAAAAGAAGTTAATTCCGCCAATCTTCTTATGCCTTCTGTTAAAGATATTGTATAAAAAACATCTATGTAACCACGATTATAGGACCAATCATATATCACATTTATTATTTTGTCCCAAAGAATTCTCTTAGGACCTTTTTTAGCAACCAAATTAAGGAATTTCAAATTTTGTAAGGATGAATAAATCGGCTTATATAAAGAAGACGCTATAAATATCCCAAAAGAAGCTATACTGACTGAAAAAGTTGAATTTGTTACAAATTCATACCAATCTACAGACTCATTTTGATTTTGATGTAAAAGACTTAAAGACGGAATTAACAGTTTGGATAATATATCCAAATTCATTTCTTCTTGATTGAATTGATTGAAAGGTATTCCTATAGCTCCAATAAACAAGGTAAATAGTACCAAAACAAGCATCGGAAATAATATAGTATTATCCGATTCCTGGGGATAGGAAAAAATTCTTTTAGTACCAAAATGATTAATAGTAATAAAAGGACACGTCATCTTTCTTACAGTACCACCAGTTTGATATATTTTCTTCCAAAAAAAACAAAAAAAAGAAGCTCTTTCATTATTATTTTTATTATTTATTGTTAATAAAGGTAATAAACGCATTTTTTTTTTTAAGATTTTTGATCCCTGTTTACCCCATAAAGATATTGAATAGAATGCGCTGTTTTTTTTACCACTATAATTTTGAAAATAAATATTTAAATGCCCTTCAAAAGTAAGTAAATAAACCCGAAACATATAAAATGCAGTTAATCCTGCTGTGGAAAAAGCTATTATTGCGAAAATAGGTGAATACGACCAACTATCATTAAGAATTTCATCTTTGGACCAAAAACAGGCGAGAGGGGGAATACCACAAAGAGAAAGGGTTCCTAATAAAAAAGCAATTTTTGTAATTGGAACATGTTTTGTTAAACCACCCATAAGAACCATATTTTGACTCTTATCCGGAGAATAGCCAACAATACCTTCCATTGAATGAATAATGGATCCAGATCCTAAAAACAACAATGCTTTCGAATAAGCATGAGTAATCAAATGAAATAAAGCGGCTCGATAGGAGCCCATACCTAAAGCTAACATCGTATAACCCAATTGAGACATTGTAGAATAAGCTAAACCTCTCTTAATATCTTTTTGAGCAAAAGCTAAAGTAGCTCCTAATAGTACTGTTATTATACCTATCAAAGCTATTAGCTTCATTATGTAAGGTATAACTACGAAAAGAGGAAGAAGTCGAGCTACAAGAAAAATTCCCGCTGCTACCATGGTAGCAGCATGTATTAGAGCCGAAATAGGGGTAGGTCCTTCCATGGCATCCGGTAACCACACATGAAGGGGGAATTGCGCCGATTTAGCAATTGCACCGGAAAATAATAGGAAAGCGCACAAGGTAACAAATAAAAAATGAACCTCATTATCATTATTATAAATCAAGTTATTGAATATTTCAAACAAATCCTGAAATTCGAAACTGCCTGTTATCCAATAAAGACCTAAAATTCCTAATAATAAACCAAAATCGCCTACACGATTAGTTACGAATGCTTTTTGACAAGCATTGGACACAATAGGTCGTGTGAACCAAAAACCTATTAATAGGTAAGAGCACATTCCAACCAATTCCCAAAAGATATAAATTTGGATTAAATTCGAACTGGTAACTAATCCCAGCATTGAAGTATTGAAAAAACTCATATAAACAAAAAATCTCAAATAGCCTTGATCATGAGACATATAACTGTCACTATAAACAAGAACCAAAATTCCAACCGTAGTAATTAATATTAACAAAATAGAAGTAAGTGGGTCAATCAAGTGCCCGAACTCTAAGGAAAAATCATTGTTGATGGTCCAAGACCATACATATTGATAAATGGAACTGCTATTTATTTGCTGAATAAACAGATCGGTCGAAAAAACCATAACTATACTTAACAATAAAACACTGGGAAAAGCCCATATACGGTGAAGCTTTTTTGTTGACACCGGAAAAAGTAGCAGTCCCATTCCTATTAACATAGGGACTGGAAGTGTAACGAAAGATATAATCCATAAATATTGATATGTATGTTCCATAAAAAAAATCTTATTATTTTAAATTAAAAAAAAAAATGAATTAAGTTTAACTTCTTTTATAACTGTCTTGACAATTTTTATTTTTAATCACTATAGAAAATAGAACCTTTGATGCCTTCAATCCAATTAAAAGAAGTACCAGGTAGATAAAAATGTGTAAATTTTGACTGATCTAGTTTAGATCATATCTTTGGGCTGGATAATGTATCAAGGTATATACATTAAATTAGATAAGATTTTTCAATTTTAAAGAATTTTAAAGTCCGGAACAGAACTCGAAACTTTTTTGTTATATTATATGTCCATAAATCAATACCTAATGGAGTTGCTAAACCTTAACACAAATTTTCTACCTAACGAAACCCTAAGGATTAATACAATAAAATAGTTTCAGAAATCCCTTGAATGGAATGTTGAAATTGAAAAAATGAAAAAAAAAAAATTCATTTTTTTTTTTCATTAATTTTAATGTTTCTAAAAAAATATTACATTGAATTAACTCCTTCAAGCTCGCCGATTGAATAAAAAAAGGTTATTATAATTTTGAGCAAGCCGCCATGGTGAAATCGGTAGACACGCTGCTCTTAGGAAGCAGTGCTAGAGCATCTCGGTTCGAGTCCGAGTGGCGGCATAACATTTTTAAATTATCTATTTTTAAATTATCTAATTATTAAAAGGATAGAATAAATCCTATAATGAATTCAATTCCGTATGTAGAATTATGGATAATTAAAGTATTCCCCCCTTTTTTTTATGATATTTTTGACTTTAGAACATATATTAACTCATATATCTTTTTCGGTCGTTTCAATTGTAATTATAATTCATTTTCTAACCTTATTAGTTAATGAATTCGTGGAACTCTATGATTCGTCAGAAAAAGGCATGTTAACTACTTTTTTCTGCCTAACAGGATTACTAATTACTCGTTGGATTTATTCGGGACATTTACCAATAAGTGATTTATACGAATCATTAATATTTCTTTCATGGATTTTCTCTATTATTCATATGGTTCCATATTTTAAAAAACATAAAAATTATTTAAGCACAATAACCGCACCAAGTACTTTTTTTACCCAAGGCTTTGCTACTTGGGGTCTTTTAACCGACATGCATCAATCTAAAATCTTAGTACCTGCTCTCCAATCCCAGTGGTTAATAATGCACGTAAGTATGATGGTATCGGGCTATGCAGCTCTTTTATGTGGATCATTATTGTCAACAGCACTTCTAGTAATTACATTTCGAAAAGTCATAAGAATTGTTGGTAAAAACAATAATTTATTAAATGATTCATTTCCCGTTAATGAGATCCAATACATGATGGAAAAAAAAAGTATTTTTAAAAATACTTTTTTTCCTTCTTCTAGGAATTATTACAGGTTTCAATTGATTCAACAATTAGATCATTGGGGTTTTCGTATTCTTAGTATAGGGTTTCTTTTTTTAACCATAGGTATTCTTTCAGGAGCAGTCTGGGCTAATGAAGCATGGGGATCATATTGGAATTGGGATCCAAAAGAAACTTGGGCATTTATTACTTGGACCATATTCGCAATTTATTTCCATACTCGAACAAATAAGAATTTGGAAGGTTTAAATTCTGCAATTGTCGCTTCTATCGGTTTTCTTATAATCTGGATATGCTATTTTGGGGTTAATTTATTAGGAATAGGACTACATAGTTATGGTTCATTTACATTAATATCTAATTGAATTGAAGAAAGAGTTTGACAAATATAACCATAGGACAGCTTAACATATATATAAGAAGCTTCAGGTAAGTCGTTGAGAACCTTTTGAATCACTCAAGTAATGGAGTGATTCAAAAGGTTCTCGCAAATGCTAAACATATCTGATTACAATTCCGTTTTTTTTTTTTTTTATTTTATAATAACTAATAACTACCTATAAAATTATAAGAATTACCTATAAAAAAAAATTAGCTATAAAAATAATTAGATAGAATAGCTTCGACCTTGTCAACTGATAATGAGAAAACGAAATCCGGATAAATACCAATACTGATTACAGGCAGAAGGATAGCAATCGAAACAAATAATTCTCGTGGTCCAGAATCAAAAAAATAAGAATTTGTGGTATTAAACAGCTTGTATCCATAGAACATCTGGCGTAACATAGATAATAAATAAATAGGAGTCAATATCGTTCCAACTGCCGTTACAAAAGTAATTAGTATTTTTGGCATTAAAAAATATTTTTTGGCGGTAATTATTCCAAAAAATACTACCAATTCCGCAAAAAAACCGCTCATGCCCGGTAATGCAAGAGAAGCTAATGATAAGATACTGAACATCATGAATATTTTTGGCATTAGGGTAGCCATTCCGCCCATTTCGTCAAGATAAACAAGACGTATTCTATCATAACTTGTTCCTGACAAGAAAAAAAGCGCAGCGCCGATAAATCCATGAGATATTATTTGTAAAATGGCCCCGTTGAGTCCCATATCGCTTATAGAGCAAATTCCTATAATTGTAAAACCCATATGAGATACAGAAGAATAGGCTATTCTTTTTTTTAAATTTTTTTGACCAGAAGATGTTGAAGCTGCATAGATTATTTGTATTGCGCCTACTATTATCAACCAAGAAGAAAATATAGAATGGGCGTGGGATAATAATTCCATATTTATTCGAACCAATCCATATGCTCCCATTTTTAATAAGATTCCAGCTAAAAGCATACAAGTACTGTAATGTGCTTCTCCATGGGTGTCTGGTAACCATGTATGTAAGGGTATAATCGGTGATTTGACAGCAAAAGCAATAAGAAATCCAATATAGAATAGTATTTCCAAGGTCACAGGATATGATTGATTAGCTGATGTTTCAAAATTGAATGTTGGTTCATTGGAAGCATAGAAAGCGATACCTAAGGCCCCCATTAATAAAAAAACAGAACTTCCTGCAGTATACAAAATAAATTTTGTAGCTGAATACAGACGTTGCTTTCCCCCCCACATGGCTAGAAGTAGATAAACAGGAATTAATTCTAACTCCCACATAATGAAAAAAAGTAAAAGATTTTGAGAAGAAAATAATCCTATTTGACCACTATACATTGCTAACATCAAAAAATGAAATAATCGAGAATCCCGAGTAATTGGCCGAGCCGCTAAAGTAGCTAAAGTGGTGATAAATCCGGTCAGTAAAATAGGTCCTAGAGAAAGTCCATCTATTCCTAATCTCCAGTAAAAATCAAAAAAATTAATCCATTTATAAGACTCCGTCAATTGGATTAAGGGATCGTCCAATTGGAAATAATAAGAGAATGCATAGGTCATTAAAAGGAGTTCTAGTACACATATAAATATAGTATACCACCTAATTACCTTATTTCCTCTATGAGGGAAAACGAAAATCAAGAAACCCGCGGATATTGGTAAACCTACAAATATTGTTAACCAAGGAAAAGAATTCGTGGTAAAGACAAGATACATTTGGACAAGAAAAACCCGTACTCGAAAACCTAATCTATTTTTTTTTTTATTATTATTATTTTTTTGAGTACGGGTTTTTGTCGGTAAACAAAAAATCAAATGTATTCAAGTGGTTTTTTCTGGAAAGTATTAATAAGCTAGACCCATGCTTCGAGTTGTTTCATGCCATAGATAAACTCGAACACTCAAGAAATCTGTTGGACAGGCAGATTCGCATCTCTTACAGCCAACACAGTCTTCTGTTCTTGGAGCAGAAGCAATTTGCTTAGCTTTACACCCGTCCCAAGGTATCATTTCTAATACATCCGTGGGGCAGGCCCGGACACATTGAGTACACCCTATACATGTATCATAGATTTTTACTGAATGTGACATTGGATCTATAATTTTTTTTTTTTACGTCATAAATTTTCGATCTAGTAAATTTTTAAATGAATCATATATTTAGACACCAGATGAATCAATGATTTATCATAATTTGTCTATTCAATTTCGGATCGACTCATGAGATAGAACCAAGATACTTTAATTTCTTACGTTTTCGTAAACATTATCAGATACGCTATGTATTATAGATGTCAATTCAAATTAATGAATCTAAATATTTTATATGATTAATACTACTTATTCAACAAATTCAATTGATTGATACGGATTGATTTTCTGTTACGATAAATTGACGAAACTATAGCCGGCCCGATAGCTGCTTCAGCGGCTGCGATAGATATAACAAAAATTGATAAAATATTTCCTTTTAATTGTCGACTATCAAAAAAATCAGAAAATGTTACGAAATTTAGATTGACGGCATTCAATATAAGTTCAAGACACATAAGGGCTCTAACCATATTTCGACTCGTGATCAATCCATAGATACCGATAGAAAATAAATAAGCACTCAAACCAAGCACATATTCGAGCATCATCGCCCAACTCCTTATCGATTTCGATTTATTTCAATATGAACAATGAACAACAATTTAACATCAACAGATTAGATTGACTAGAATAAGAATATCACAAGTACAAAACAAAAAAAATAGATTGGAATATAGATCGAATAAAAGAATTTATATATGAATAATCTTAAAATAAATGTGATAACATAGAATAAAGTCTGATTTGGATTGCGATTGCCAATTTAAAAGATTTATTACTGACGAGCCGTGGCAATCGCACCTATCAAAGCAACTAAAAGAATTATTGAAATAAATTCAAATGGAAGAAAAAAATCTGTTGATAAATGAATTCCAATTTGTTGACCATTACTTACCAAATCTTGCTCTATAATCTGGTTTGCTCTTGTAGTCCAAATAATCCCATACCATGTTGTATTTGAAATAATAGTAATTAGTAAAACAAAAAGACTTGTACAAATTAGAGAAGTAAGACCATTCCCAACAGTCCAAAGATTGAAATCTTTGTAATATTCTGAACCATTCATGAACATCACAGCAAATAAAATTAAAACATTTATAGCTCCCACATAAATAAGGAGCTGCGCCGCAGCTACAAAATGAGAGTTTGATAAAATATAGAATAAGGATATACAAACAAGAACCAATCCTAATGAAAAGGCAGAAAAAATGGGATTGGTAAGTAATACCACTCCTAGACCTCCTAATATAAGACCTAATCCTAGAAAGACTAAAAGAAAATCATGTATTGGTCCAGGTAAATTCATTGTACGTAAAATAAAAGATAAAAAAATCAAATTCTTTTTTTTTTTTCATGACTTTATTGACCCGACCAGGAAAAACTTATTTAGAATGGGTTCCTAATTGAATTAAATCCTAAAAGGTTTAAATTACTGTAGTACCGCTATCGGACTAATCTCATTCTTTCTCGAAAAAATAAAAATTGACACTTTAATTTTTATTTCTATTTCGAAATAGAAATAATTATATAGAAATAATTATGGATAGAATTATGACTATATTAATAGATTTTCAATCCAAATTAAGCTGCGCTGCAATTCTTACCAATCAATCAAATCCAATCGCTAGTTGGGATTTGTAGCTTTTGTAGTTATTGACCAAACAAAATGAAAAAAAAAAATATTTCAGACTTTTAGATCAAACCTAGATCTTTGTTTAATGATTAAAAATGACTCTTCAATCAATCTTTAATCAAAGGGGGTTTGCCCATTTTGATTAAAGATTGAGGTGAATTCAAAATTGTTCGAATTGTATAATCGTCAATTACTGACATTGGTAAACGACCTAAAGCAATTTGGTTATAATTCAATTCGTGACGATTATAGGTAGAAAGTTCATATTCTTCAGTCATTGATAAACAATTAGTTGGACAATACTCAACACAGTTGCCACAAAATATACAGATTCCGAAATCAATACTGTAATTAAGCAATCGTTTCTTTCGAATATTAGTTTCCAATTCCCAATCAACAACAGGTAAATCTATAGGACATACACGAACACATACTTCACAAGCAATGCATTTATCAAATTCAAAATGGATTCGACCGCGGAAACGCTCCGATGTGATTAATTTTTCATAAGGATATTGAATAGTTACAGGTAAACGATTTACGTGGGATAAGGTAGTCATGAAACTTTGACCAATGTACCTTGCAGCCCGTATGGTTTGTTGACCATAATTCATGAACCCAGTTACCATAGGGAACATATCGTGAATCTCTATGAATAATTTTATATTTGTTTCTTTATCTTGTTTGAGACAAACTATAAATATAGAAAAGAATTACTTTATAGTGAAAAGAGTTGGGAAGAGGTTGTTAATAATAGATTGCCAAGAGAAATAGGTAAAAGAAATTTCCATCCAAGATTTAATAGTTGGTCCATTCTTAGTCTAGGTAAAGTCCATCTTGTTGTGATAGGAATGAACAAGAACAAATAAGTTTTAACCAATGTAATAAGAATACCCATTGTTGTTCCAAAGACTCTACCTACTTTATTTATTTCAAAATCAAAAAACTCCGGAACGGATATGTACGGAATAGAGATATTCCAACCGCCCAAGTAAAGAACTGCTACAAATAATGAAGATACTAATAAGTTTAGATAGGAAGCAACATAAAATAAACCAAATTTGATACCCGAATATTCGGTTTGATAACCTGCTACTAATTCTTCTTCTGCTTCTGGTAAATCAAAAGGTAATCTCTCACATTCTGCTAGGGAAGAAATGAAAAAAATGATAAATCCTATAGGTTGACGCCACAAATTCCATCCCCCAAAACCATATTTTGATTGTGCTTCAACTATATCAACTGTACTTGAACTGTTAGATAATCATAGTCGGTGATGACATCACTGTTCCCATCGCTATTACAGAACCATACATGAGATTTTCACCTCATATGGCTCCTCGAAGGCCATAAATAAATCTAAGGGCCAGATCATATTATTTATCTCGATATATTTGTAGGATAAATAGGATCCAAATCTATCGGATGCCCCCCCAATTCCAAAATTTGACCAATGTAATTCTGTCTGTTATAATACTAAAATAAAGTACTTCTGAATTGATCTCATCTTTTAAGAATTTCAATTTTTCTTTCTTGAGCAATAACTTAAATCTTTCAATAAAATACTTCTTGTAGAAATACCAATAAATATTTTAACCTATCATTTTCGATTACGAAAAATAATTAGACAGTCCATTATTTCATGAATAAGGATCTCTTTTTTTCTTTTTCTATTGTAATTCTATTCTTTTTTTGTTCCTATTCTTCCTTCTGAAAAAAAAAAGGTAAAGGATTAGTTCGTTCCTGATAGTCATTTGTTTAATTGGTGGATAGGAGCGTACTCTGGATCGGAATCATGGGGAGTACTGCCTGATCATTTCTACTAATTTAAAGCCCCAATTAATATTCTTTTATTTTGGATAATTCTATTACTAATCTTTTATGTATCTTGGTGTTCCTAACCATCCACTCATTTTTATTTTTACTCAACTGCTCGGTAGCATTACAGTAATATATATATATAAATGATAGTAAAATGCTCGGTAGCATTACAGTAATATATATATATATAAATGATAGTAAAAACTCACTAAGGTTGATTCTTTGAGCCCGCTTTCAAGCCAGGATGACTAATCAACCAATTTTGGGACAAATGATCTCATCTTCTTATGTTTATTTCTGCTTTACTGTTGTACATAAGAAATGAGTCTCGATTTTTTTTACTGCAAATTTAGAAGCTGTTTTCTTTCACTCATATAACTATCTAATTTAGTTCATCAATTCAAATGATGAATAAAAAAATAAAGATATATATTCAATTTATTTTACCTTCTTCCTAATAAAGAAAAAGGCAATAGGGAAAAATTTTTGTTTCAACGAATCGCACGTAGAGATATGGATAATACACAGAGAGTTAATGGTATTTCATAACTAATCGATTGAGCGGCAGCTCGTAGACCACCTAAAAAGGAATATTTATTATTTGATCCATATCCTGACATAAGAAGTCCAATGGGAGCAATACTTGAAATGGCAATCCATAAAAAGACGCCGATATTTAGATCCGCTAAAACAAAGTGATAGCCAAAAGGAATTACTGAATAGCTTAATAGAGTTGATATGACTGCTATGGATGGTCCGATACTGAATAAACGAGTATCTCCTCTAGATGGAAAAAGATTTTCTTTGAAAAGTAGTTTTGTTCCATCCGCTAGAGCTTGAAGAACTCCAAAAGGACCGGCATATTCAGGTCCAATACGTTGTTGTATCCCTGCAGAAATTTCTCTTTCTAACCACACAATTACTAATATGCCTATCGTGATTCCCAATACAAGAGTCAAAATAGGGACAAGCATCCATATAATTCCATAGACTTCGTTTAAGGATTTCAATCTGGAAAAAGAATTGATAGCTTGTACTGTTGTTGTATCAATTATCATTTCAACGATCAACTTCCCCCATAATAATATCTATGCTACCTAGTATTGTCATAATATCAGCCAATTTCATTCTTTTAATTAATTGAGGAAGAATTTGCAAATTGATAAAACCCGGCGGACGAATTTTCCATCTCCAAGGAAAACTACTTTGATCCCCTATTAGAAAAATTCCCAACTCTCCCTTTGGTGCTTCAACTCGAACATAAAGTTCTTGTTTCGGCAATTCAAAGGCGGGAGAAGTTTTTTTACTAATAAATCGATATTCAAAATCATTCCATTCTCGATTCCTTTCTCTATCAAAACTTCGAGTTTCTAAATTTTCATAAGGCCCCCCTGGAATCCCTTCCAAAGCCTGTTGAATAATTTTTACGGATTCCGTCATTTCACCAATTCGGACTAAATAACGAGCTAATGAATCCCCTTCTTTTTGCCACTGGACTCCCCAATCAAATTCGTCATAACACTCATAATGATCAACTTTACGAAGATCCCATCGTACTCCGGAAGCTCGTAGCATTGGTCCTGATAAACCCCAATTTATTGCTTCCTCTGCACTAACAATACCTATTCCTTCAACGCGTTCTAAAAAAATAGGATTTCGCGTAATAAGTTTTTGATATTCAGCAACTCCTGTTAAAAAATAATCGCAGAAATCCAAACATTTATCTAGCCAGCCATGAGGTAGATCAGCTGCTACTCCTCCGATACGAAAATAATTATGCATCATTCTCATACCAGTGGCAGCTTCGAATAAATCATATATTAACTCTCTTTCTCTAAAAATATAGAAGAAAGGGGTCTGCCCACCAATATCTGCCATAAAAGGGCCAAGCCATAAGAGATGAGAAGCTATACGACTCAACTCCAACATAATTACTCTAATATAGCTAGCTCTTTTAGGTACTTGAATATTTCCCAACTGTTCCGGTCCATTTATTGTTATCGCTTCTGTAAACATAGTAGCTAAATAATCCCAACGTGTTACATAAGGCAAATATTGTATAATTGTTCGGTTTTCCGCAATTTTTTCCATCCCTCTGTGTAAATAACCTAATATTGGTTCGCAGTCAATAACATCTTCACCGTCTAGACTAAGGATGAGTCGAAGAACGCCATGCATTGATGGGTGGTGGGGACCCATATTGACTATCATAAAGTCCTTTCTTGTAGCTGGTACATTCATAGGGGGTTCCTCGATTTATTTTTCCATGAATTACTGAAAACGAAAAGAAGTTCATCAAAATTCAAGTTTAAGATCTAATAAATCAAATAATAAAAAAAAAAAAAGACTCTTCAAATTAACGAGTTTTTGATTCCCGAATGTTCAACTGGCTAATTAATTCTTTATAACGTACTCCATTTTTCTTTGCCAAATAAGACAGTAGTCGTTGGCGTTTTCCTAGAATTTTCCGTAAACCTCTTTGAGATAAATAGTCTTTTCTATGTAATTCCAAATGTGAAGTAAGTCTTCGTATCTTATTAGTAAAACTTACTATTTGAAATTCAACGGATCCCTTGTTTTCTTTTTTGTCTTCTTGTGAAATAATTGAAATGAATGAACTTTTTACCATAAAATGAAATCCCCCTCCTCCCGCCTTTTTAAGATAGTTTTATTGATCAGTAATAATAAATAATGGAATGTTAAATAAGAATGCTAGTTTGTTTGAATTTGGTATACACAATAATCTTCAATTCGGTAGGAATTCCTAATTTTGTCAACATTAATCAATCCAATTTTTTTTTATTCGGCTAGAAATACATAAAGAATGGTATATTTCTTCCCTTACAAAAGAAAAAAAAAATTATATCTATATCTAAAAATTTAAAACGAAAAATTGGATTGATTCATTTTTAGATCAAATTGATACATGATTGAATTCCATGTATCAGAATGGAATATGGGATGTAAAACAATGTATATGGACCTCTCCTTGTTTTCATATATTTCATATACTAGATTAGATATGCTATGGGATATATATGACAAATGGACCTTTACCGAATTTTGAATCGTGGACATATATGTATCCTTATCATACTAAACCGACTAGCATTATTGGTATCAAACCAATAGCGATTTATACAAGCTAAATCTTCTAATCGATAATTGGGCCAAAGAAAAAGTTTTAATTTAATTAGTTTATTTTTATCTCTATCAAAACGTTTGCTTTTATCTATAATGTGAGCGTGGTTTTTTATGTTATTATTATTGATAATTTCTGTATTTATATCATTTCCATTTTTTGAATTGAAAGAAATTAGAATTCTCAATTCTCTACGATGTTTAGAGGATAAAAGATTTTCGGGAACAAGTAAATCATAATTATTTTTGTCTTTATTTCTAGTTAAACTTTGATTTATTACAATAGATTCGGTAAAATTCTTTTTATCAATATAGTTTTTTTTTCTGTATCTTTGATTAATTTGTTGTTTTCTCTTATGAACCAATAAAATATTTATGGTTTGATACATAATAAATTTTCCATCATTTTTTACCGACAGACGGGTTGATTCGATAATCAATATTCCCTTTTTCATCAATTCTGTAAGAGTTAAATCTTTCTGAATCATTAGAATATCTAGACTCAGTTCTCCCCTTTGAATAGAGGATATAATAATTTCTCGTGGATTTGTCAATCTAAGCAGGAGACAATATATTTTTATATTATTGATTATTTTTTCATTTAAAGAATCATCCCATCTTAATTGAAAGCATAAATATCTTTTTAGCAAGAAATCAAGTTCTGCTTCCGTATTACTTTTGTATTGCTTTTTCTTTCTACGCTCTTTCCTGTCTGATCTTACATAATCTTCTTCAACATCTTTTTCTTGGTTTACTAGAACTGATTCAAGATCTACTTGATCCTCAGACTCTTTTTCTTCATGATTTTGATTCTTTAATTGAATGGATTTTGTTTCATTTGATGATATAGATATAAAAGGATCGTTATTTTTCTTTTTGTTGATTTTTTTATTTTCACTAACATTTTTAGTTCCATTAAAATTTAAAAAAAGTAATTTGATTGGTATCACCCATGATTTTATCTTATATGCGTTGCAAAGTATCACAAATTTTGGAAAGAACCAAAATTCTAAATTTGATGTGGGACGATCTAGTATTTCTTCATTCATTCCCATCCAATCAAAAAGGTTTTTTTTTTGTTTGGTTCCGGTATTGATCCAGGATTCAATATCGACTTTCTTTCTAAGACCAAAATGAAGAATTCTCCAATCCAAATATTTTCTATGCGAGCTTTTTTCCGTATCGATAATATCATCTTCTGCTAGATGCTTATTGACAGGGATACCTCCCGACATATCAAATAATTTCCTTTTATCTATTTTGTAATTATAAAAAAGCTCTTGCTTATTATTTAATTGGAATGGTAATTCATAAATGGATGAGTCTTTTTTATTTTCATAATTAATGGATTTATATAATAAAATATTATATCTATAGTATTTTTTAAAATTATCTTTTTGGTTCGATAATGAATCTACTTCAAAATTATTTTGTTTTTCATAATGAATTAATTGGTCTTTGTCATATAAATTCCATTTATTTAAATCTTTATTTTGAATCATATGCTGTTGATTCATTCTATTTCGCCATTTTTGCGATATTAAGCTAGACCATCTGATCTGAGATAAATCGTATTTATATTGATAATTACTTCTTACCCAGTTTTTCCATTCATTCATTACAGAATTTCTAAAATTTGTATCTTTTAATTTGAACTGAAATCTTCCTTGGACTCCAAAATAATCTTTTATTTCATTCTTAAGAAAAAGAGATGCTCCATGATATTGAAGGACAGATCTTAACTTATATAGGTTAATAACTTGGACTTGTGATAATTTGTAAAATACATATGCTTGTGACAAGGAGGTTATGTTATAAAAAATCTTCGAGTTCTTATTAAAATTACTATAATTTAATGCCTTTTTTATAATCGAGATAAAGTTAATTGGTGTATTTTGATTTGTTTTATCAATTCTTTTGTTATTTTCTTTTTTATTATACATATAAATGTATTTATTAATCATTTTTCTTGGTGATTCAAGAAAAAACTGTACATTGATCCTCGGAATATTAATGATAGCTAGAAGGATATCTATATATATCTTTTCAATCAAAATTTTGATAAAAAAATATGATTTACGGACTAATTGAGCATTGTTTCTTTTTAATATCTGTAAAATATTTTTTGATGATTTTAATTTGAATCTTTTAGCATTATAACTTAGTTTGTTAGGACTAATATTTCTTTCTGAGATTAGAAATCGTTTTTTCTTTTCTTTTGTAATTTTTTCTATTTGATTTCTTATTGTCTTTGTTCTGGCATTCAGAT